CTAGCTCCTATGATTCGAATACACATCAATTCTCGGGCCCCGCTATTGTCTGCTACATTCAAATGGGTTTGAGGTTGAATCATATCATTTTTTTAATCTGTTTTTTTTTAATGTAAAGTAAAGCAAAGGACGAAATAAAAAAAAAAAAAAGAAAACCTGCAATTGTTTTTTTATACCCAAAACTTCTTTCCTTTGGTTCTACATTCCTATCCAGAAATAATGAATTGAGTTTTTATAGGCATTTTGGACGCCGCTATTGAAATAGCCTTTCGAGCTATATTTTCGGCTACTCCACCCATTTCATAAAGTATTCTACCCGGTTTAACGACAGCTACCCAATATTCGGGGGATCCTTTCCCCGAACCCATACGGGTTTCTGTTGGTCTTACTGTAACTGGTTTGTCTGGAAATATACGTACCCATATTTTTCCACCACGGCGTATATTTCGTGTCATTGCTCGGCGCCCTGCTTCGATTTGTCTAGATGTGATCCAAGCAGGTTCAAGTGCTTGAAGAGCATATCTACCGAAAGAAATATGATTACCGCGATAAGATATTCCTTTCATTCTTCCTCTATGTTGTTTACGGAATCTTGTTCTTTTGGGGTTATAGTTGATGGTTGTTTCCCAATTCCATCTCTACTACAGAACTGGACATGAGAGTTTCTTCTCATCCAGCTCCTCGCGAATGAAACGACTAAAAAATATTTTATCAAGATATACATTTATTAATAAATAATAGTCTGAATCATAGGATTCTTTGAAATTTCATATAATTAATCTTAATCTATTCGAAATTTTTATATCGTGTTTAGATATTTAGATATATAATTAAACATGGATTCAATTTATAGATAATGTAAATGTCGTTTTTTTTTTTTTTTTGTTAAGTTATAACGAATCTTTATTTTGTTGTGTTTTTTATCATAGTGGATCGACCAAAATTTATCAATCCAATAAAATAAAACAAATTTTCGCGGGCGAATATTTACTCTTTGAATATCGATTTCAGTTGTAGGGTTAATACATGACCTCTCACAATAAAAAAATAGGTCTCTGGTTCCTTCCGCCATCCCATCCGATGAATTATTGAGATTCATTTTCAATAGAATCGTATCCATTCACGGGTTCCATCGTTCCCATTGCTTCTCGATTAATGGTTAGGTCTGAATTCTCCAACGGAGTCCTTAATGAAATTTGTTCTTAAGTCAATTTTCTCAGTCTTTATTGGCTTGAGGCTCTTGATTTTGTTGTTCTATGAGCGAATTCATCTAATTAGGCATGAATCTTTATTGATGCTTTATTACATTTTATTTTTATGAGATGACTCATATCATAGACCTTACATATTGGAATCATATATCATTGATATTCTCTTTCTCTCTTTCTCTCATCTTTCCATTTATCCGCATACTTTTCTGTTTCGCTTTACAACTTATAACTTCACAACTCATAATCAGATTTGTTTTTTTATCTTTATGCAAAAAAGATTTCAGTTGCTACAATGATATAACCAATATATTATATATTGACTGGTTCTTTGGATGCAGATAATGCGAAGCAATGAGTTGGTTATTAGTGCTATAGTTATTAGTTAATACTACAGGTCGGTATATTTTTTTTAATCCTAACCTAACCCTAAAAAACCAACGAGTCGCACACTAAGCATAGCAATTATATAAAACGATCAATTGAATTTTTATTCAACCCTATAGAATTGTGGAATTGCTCATTTTTGTTTTGATTGAACATAAGAAGTATGAAAAACTTTGTCCTTTATTTGGTCTATTTCCATTACTCGGTAAAATGGAAAGACACGTAAAAAGTCTTATTATTCTTTAAATATCCAAATTTTGATTCCTAATACCCCGTATATAGTTCGAACTGTATAGCAACAATAATCAATTTTAGCTTCAATGGTTTGTAGAGGAACCCTACCCTCTCTGATCCACTCGACGCGCGCAATTTCTTTTCCGTCGATACGCCCTGCAATTTGTACTTGAATTCCTTTTGTATCCGCCTGTTCAGTTAATTCAATAGCTTTTTTCATTGCTTTTCGAAAAGAAACCCTATTCTTTAATTGTCCGGCTATAAATTCTGCAAGAATATTAGGATGTCCATAAGGATTTGCAATTCTTGTAATAGCAATGTTTAGTTTTCGGTTCACACAATTAAGTTCCTTTTGTACATTCATCTGTAATTCTTCGATTCTTCGCGGTTTATTTTCTATTAATAATTTTGGGAATCCTATATAGATTATGACCTGAATTAGATCGATTCTTTTTTGAATTTCTATCCGTGCAATTCCCTCAGCACCAGAAGAGATTCTCATATTTTTTTGTACATAATTCTTAATAGAGTCTCGTATTTTTTGATCTTCTTGTAGACCTTCAGAATAATTTTTTGGTTGTGCAAACCAAAGAGAATGATGACTTTGCGTTGTACCAAGTCGGAAACCCAGTGGATTTATTTTTTGTCCCATAATCCCCCACTACTATATG